TCCGAATTTTATACTTATAAGATCAATAAACTAAGGTTTTGTCGTTCTAGACCATCGGATTCGACGGAAACAATGATAAATAAATACGAATACAGCAGAAAAAAAAAAGGGGGGGGGTCAAAAAAAACAAGTAGAGAAAAATTAGACAAAGTTATATACAAGTCGCTACCCCCCCCCGGTATTTCTTTAATTGAATTTCATTTGATTAGACGGAAGTTCCTTAAAAACTTCCGCTTTCTTTAAAAGATTCTGAACAGTTCCTGTGGGTTGAGCACCTTTTTCAAGGAAATATAGAATAACAGGAACGTTTAAATAAGTTTGATTCTTCATTGGATCATAAAAGCCCACTTTTCTAAGATCTTTTCCTTCTCTTCGGGATCGAACATCAATTGCAACGATTCGATAGACGGCTCATTGGGATAGATGTAGATGAACAATACCCCCCCTAGAACCGTATAGGAAGTTTTCTCCTCGTACGGCTCAAGAAAAAATGATTTGATTCGAAGTTTTGTCTATGTATGCAATTCTAATAAATTAAATGACAAATGGGCCTATAAAATCAATTAGACTATGATTTCAGTCTTTTTTTCTTCCTGAAAATGAAAAAGAAACCATTCGTACTCATAACTCAAGTTAGATAACTCTCAAATAGCTCAAAGGAAAAATCTTTAGTCAATTTCATTTATTGAGTAGTCTTTACTCCCTTTTGTTTGTCTCGTTTAAACTATTTCAAATTCTATTTGGATTCTTTAGTCTGATCCAGTTATTGAGACTATCGAGACAATTAAAAAGGTGTTTCCTTGTTCTTAGATCCTTTATCCTTATTTTTAATCATTGGGTTTAGACATTACTTCGGTGCTTCTTAATCCTTTCAAAATGGCAGCAACATACCCTTTTTTGATTTCTTTCTATCAAAGAATCCTATGGACAGTTGATTCCTGCGTGATACACTTTGAATCGAAAAATTTGGATCAATTTCAACTAGTTTTGCTTTTGAATTGGAAACTTGCTCGAATTGGATCCTTTCGATTTCTATATATGTTCCATATATTTACGAAGTTGTTCCAATTGATTGGCATTAACCCTAGATCCTTGCCCCCGAGAAATGAATTAATACTTTCTATTCGAGCTCCATCGTGGACTATTTACAACCCAACAAAAAACGAAGGGTTCAGGTGTAACAGAACAAACAATGTCGAGCCAAGAGCACCCTCATTCCTAGACAAATCGAAAATGGTGGATGTAAAAATCCACAACGGATCGTGTCCTTCAAGTCGCACGTTGCTTTCTACCACATCGTTTCAAACGAAGTTTTACCATAACATTCCTCTAATTTGGAACCGGTATGGAATTGATTCAATTAGGGAATCATGAATAGTCATTGGTTCAGCTGTCCATAGACATCGTAATCTAGACTTTTTCTTCTATATATGAATATATGATATGTGGAACGATTTTTCTGAAAAAGTCTTAGCAAGGCAGCATTTTTAACATATTTTTTAACATAAACATACATAAATAATATAATAATATATAAATAATATATATATAATAGAAAGAAATAGAGAAACGAATAACTTTTTGAATCTGCATCTTCAAGTGACTCAATAGGATAGATTAAACGATTTCCTACTTTTTCAAAGATTCCACGTACAAGGAATCATTAAAAATATTTATTAAAAAAAAATCTTTCTAATTGAAATTGAAAAAGTTTCCTATTTAGACATCATTATTAAATTTGATTTAATTGAAAATTTCTATTTTAAATAGATCAAAGAAAAGAAGAAAGAAATCCATTTTTTTTTCATGAGATGTATAAAAAAATGATGTAAGTTAAGATTTGAATCTTTATTCTTTTCATCTGATTACGAAAATCAAAATCGAAAAAAATAGGGAAGGGTTTTCGTATCTATCAGATAGACTGAACAGTTGTCACTGTTATAGATATTCTATAATATAGAATATCTATAATTTCAGTTTCAAAAATTGAAGGATTACAAATCTTTTTCACAAAAACCCAAAAATTATTGTCATTGAAATAGAACGATACATACACCATAACGATACATACACCATATAAGCTAAACATTTCCTCATTTTATATGATTATATTATATGATTGATATGTATTTGGTTTAACATGGGGTTGAGTAATATTTCAATAATCGACTCTTGTCATAAAGTGAATATGAATAAAAGGAATAGGATAAATCACCCCTGCCTCAATTGTTACATCGATTTCCAATTTTTCATTAGAGTCAAACAAACACGAAATACCTAAATCAAATGAGATTCAAAGAAAAAACATTGGCTCCATAACATATTTCTATATAATATGGAACTTGATCATTTGTTAATGAAATTCGAACAGACACAGATGTTTAAATTAATATGGATTAACTCCTATCCACTCCCCTACTTCTTTCTATGGGAATAATGGAGCATCAAAAATGGATCTGCCCTGGGACGGAAGGATTCGAACCTCCGAATAGCGGGACCA